TGACAGATCACGGCCATATTATTAAACGCTTGGGGTAAGAACGGATTTCGTTCGAGTGCCCGAAAATAATATTCCAAAGCTTTTGTATGTTCTCCGTTACTTGTGTGGATAAGGCCTATATTATAAAGTATATAACTTCGATCATAGGGATCAATTTCCAGTCGCATAGCCTCATAATAATTCTGTAAAGCTTCCGCATAATTTCCTTCAGATTGAGCCGACATCCGTTACGGTCGTCATTCGGTTCAAAGAATCTCCGTTCCAGAACCGTACGTGAGATTTTCATCTCATACGGCTCCTCCTTTATGTGTATAATGATAAAAATACATAGAATCGAAAAAGATTGCAGTATTCTCATTATCAACTGAGCAGGGCTAGTGTGTTTACAAGAAATCTCTAGCCAACCTTCCTGTAAAAGAAAAGATCTTTTCTTAACATCAAGTATGTTGGTACTGGATAAAAAAAATGGTAACTCCAACAATTTCTTTGTCCTCAACGCCGCTTAATTTCCCGGAATTAGTCACTTCAACAGTCTTCGATGGTTATACGGGTATCCAAAATACGAACGAGATGGATGTTTGTTGTCCCAACCATTCTTGTTAGTCCCGATCCCGAAAAGAAAGGAAGGATATTTTTTTTTTACAAAGTTTTCGTGTTGTTGATTCCTGAGCGTAGTGCTTCTTCCCCCAGCTGCCTATTGGTACTAGTGGAGTAGGGTTGACCTAACCCCATAGGTATAGGTATAACCTTTTGCTTAATACTATAAACCTAAAATTGAAGCATATGAGGCTGTATTAATCGGGGATACACGACAGAAGGAATTAATCGTTTTATTTACAAACTTCACCTTCAGCAAGCGTAGGTTTTTTTTTTTAATTTTTTTTTCTTTCTCTCCGAAGAGTGTGTCTTTCTCCTAAGACTGAGATCGGTAAATAAAAAAAAATAATCAAATCGCACCATCTCTGTAATAAGTGAATGCCTCTTTTTCTCCTGAAGTTGTCGGAATTATTCGTAATAAGATATTGGCTACAATTGAAAAGGTCTTATCAATAAAATTTCCATTTATCCGAGATCTAGGCATAGGTAGCAATCCATTCTACAATTTAATGATTTTATTTATCGCGTGGGAAAAGAAAATAATCCCACAAACAAAGGAATTGTACAATACAGTACGAAATAACGTAAAAACAGACTCATTAATCAAATTTGTTTATCCTACGGCCCCGAAGGAGGTTTTTTTTTGATAAAAACTTTTTCTTTCTATTTTTATAGTTCGAATTGATTGTATGCGTCTATCCAAAAAAAAATGGAATATGAATGACTCACTATTCACCCGGTTTCTGGGCCATAATCATTATGTAGGAGAGATGGCCGAGTGGTTCAAGGCGTAGCATTGGAACTGCTATGTAGGCTTTTTGTTTACCGAGGGTTCGAATCCCTCTCTTTCCGTTCCCGTTGATGATTTGGTATTTTTTGTCTTTTGAACTTCTATAGCTTCTTTTTTTTTGTTTGATTTTTTTTTATTTACTATTTGATTTCCTAGTTAAAGATGTAAAATAGATAAAATCCTAAAAATATTTCAAAATCCAGCACAAGCAAGGAAAACACAGAAAACCAAAAATATTTTTTTTATTCTTCACGTCCTGGATTACGTCCTGGATCGTTAGATAGGAATCCGAAGATGAAAAGAGAAACAAAGAATATCACTACCGTGTAAACAAATAGTTTTAGAGTAAGCATTACAAAATCTCCAGGATAATTAAAAAAAAAAACGACAGAGAGAGAGAATAGATTCTCTTATATTACACATTATGTTTATGTTTCTTTTGATACTAAGTTTCTAAGAAATGAAGTGATTTCGAGGAAATAGAAAAAAAATTCGGAAATTGACTTGTAGTAAAGGTCGAGCCCTGTATTACTATTACCAAAAATTTTCTTTCATATCCACAATCTAGGTATTGATGGTGGACTCAAATCTAATACTAATAATAGGATTAATAGTAATAGGATTAGGATTTCTCAATGGAAAAAACGTAAGAATGAGATGGTCCCCATTTTTCTTGTCTATCAACAAATTTCAATATTTGAATCGAGGATTCACCCTGTAAGACTTATCTGATCTTAGAAATTGTTAAAATGTTCGAATTTTTGTTTTCGAATAAATTCTGAATTTTTTTAGGACATTATTCAAATTAAAGATCTCATCGAAAACTTACAGCAGCTTGCCAAACAAAAGCTAAGAGAAAAAAGAGTACAGGTATTACTGGCATAATATCTACAATTGGATTCAAAAAAGCGTAGGCTTCAGGTAATTTCGCGAAGAAAAAACTACTTGAATAAAGGGCAGAGTGAATACAAATACAGACCAAACTAAAGATATTAGGCATAACAAATATTTTGTTCTTTAAGAAAATTCATTGTATTTTTGCTTTTTTTTTTTTTATTATTAGAATTTTGATTTTTATTGTATATTGTATATGTATATATATATGTAGAATTTTTATTCTAATTTATAAATAATTATATATATTCTAAAAAAATATATTCTAAAAATATTAAATAATAAAAAATAATATAAAATATTATTATTATTATATAATTATTATATAAAATAATAAATATAAGATATTAAATATAAGATATATTATAAAATATATATATATAATTATATAATAAGAATTTATATAAGATTATATAAGAATAATAAAATATATTAAATAATTCAAAAATAATTAAAATAGAAAATAGTTAATTAATATTTTTTATTATTTAATATATTTTATTTTTGAATATTCAATTCAAAAATATTAAAAAATAGAATACTAATATTAATATTTTATTTATAATATATAATTTATAATATATATATAATAATATTTCATTTATATTATTAATTTATATTATATAATTAATTTATATAATTAATTAATATTATGAAATGAATTTATATTCATAATATAAATTTGGTTATTTATTTAATTTACGATTTATATTATCTATTAATTAGTATTAATATAAATATTGATTATATTTATTTCTTATTTATTAATTATAGATCTTAATTAATATTACTAATTACTAATTTTTAATTAGGAATCTTAATAATATTAATAAATTAGTAATACTAAAAAAAATGAATCAAATAAGATCAGACTCCCCAAAATCCTTCTTTGATTTGAACTTATCCAGTTCAAGTTCAAAATCTTTTTATTTTGAAATCAAAAATAGAAGAAATCATACTTTCATACAATATCTTAATTGAATTCTATTTAATGATCAAGAATTTAAGTTTAATTTGATATCTACGCATATCAAAATCCTAGCAACAATTTATTCTATAGATATTCGATATTTTTGAACTGGAATTGACGAACAACCAATACCAATAATACTGTTTATTAGTGTCGAATCGAAAATGGGGCGTGGCCAAGCGGTAAGGCAACGGGTTTTGGTCCCGCTATTCGGAGGTTCGAATCCTTCCGTCCCAGAGCATATCCATTCATGATGTATATCCTATTTGAATACAAATTGTATATCAGAATAAAGATTACCATTTCTTTTTTTTGTTATTGTTTTTATTCTAATCACTGTGGATAATTGTATAATAAAAAAAGAGATTTATTATTATTATTATTTCATATTTCTATTTTTTTTTCTAATATATTTTTTTTTTAAGAAATTCATTTTTTCTATTTTACAAACTATCAAAATAGAATAGAAAATCTATATCAAAATCTATTCATACAATATCGATATCGAGTTAATTTGAACTTTTTTTAGACTTCTTTACTTTAGAAATTGTCCATTCGTATAGAGGGAAAACCTAGAAGTAAAAAGTATAGATTATTATGTATCGATTGAATCAATGACTATTCACGATTTCATAATTGAATCAATTACATACCGGATCCAAACTAAAGGAATGTTATGGTAAAACTTCGTTTGAAACGATGTGGTAAAAAGCAACGTGCGACTTGAAAGACATGATTAGATTAGCTGTGGATTCTTACATCCGCTATTTTTTCTAGTATATAGAAATCGGGGTGCTCTTGGCTCGACATCGTTTGTTCTGTTCCACTAGAACTCGTTGTTTGGGGGACGGGAGAGGGATTGATGCTGTAAATAGTACATGATGGAGCTCGAGTTGATTTATTTTTCAGGGGCAAGTATCTAAGGTTAGTGAAAATTAATAAGTTAGAACAACTTCGTAAGTATATTTTTGATAGAGAAATCGAAAGGATCCAATTCGAGCAAGGTTCAAAAAAAAGTCAAAACATTATCTAGTTTGTTGGAATTGGTAAAACTATTTAGATCAAAAGTGTATCCGCGGGAATCAACCTTCTATTTGTATGATTCTTTGAGAGAAAGAAATCAAAAAATGGTATGTTGCTACCATTTTTTGAAACGATTAAAGAGATCCCCGAAGTAATGTCTAAACCCAATGATTCAAGGAAAAGCTAAAGGATCCTGGAACAAGTAAATACCATTTTCAAATTGTCTCAACAATTCTATTAGAATAACAATTCTCTTAGAATGAAGAAAAAAAAATAGATTCGAAAGAAGACAGGCAAGAAAGGGGGGAGAGACCGCTCAATAAAGGAAATACCTAAGGTTTTTTTTCCTTTGAGTTATTTGAGAGTTATCCAATTTGAGTTATGAGGTTGCGAATATGAGGAGTTCTTATTCTTTTTTTTTTTTCAATTCTATTATTTTTTTATTTATAGTAAATATAAATAAATGAGATATAATATTTTAAATAGAATATTTATATGATATGATTTTTCATCGAATGACTATTCATCTATTGTATTTTCATGTAAATAGAGGAAAAAAAAAAGCTCTATGGAAAAATGGTGGTTCAATTCTATGTTGTTTAATAGGGAGTTAGAATACAGGTGTGGGTTAAGTAAATCAATGGATAGTTTTGGTCCTATTGAAAATACCAGTGTAAGTGAAGACGAAATTTTAACTTATATGGATAAAAACATTCATAGTTGGAATGATAGTGACAATTTAAGTTACAGTAATATTGATTATTTAGTCGGTGTCAGGAACATCCGGAATTTCCTATCTGATAAAACTTTTTTAGTTAGGGATAGTAAGAGTAAGAGTTATTCCATATATTTTGATATTGAAAATCAAATTTTGAAGATTGACAATGATCATTCTTTTCTAAGTGAACCAGAAAGTTTTTTTTATAGTTATAGGAATTCTAGCTATCTGAATAATGTCTCTAAGAGTGATGATGATCATTACATGTATGATACTAAATCTAGTTGGAATAATAACATTAATAGTTGCATTGAAAGTTATCTTCGTTCTCAAATCTGTATTGATAGTTACATTTTAGGGGATAGTGACAAATACAATGACAGTTACTTTTATAGTTACATTTGTGGTAAGGGCAGAAATAGTAGTGAAAGCGAGAGTTCTAGTATAATAACTAGCACGAATGATACAAATGATAGTGATTTAACTAGAAGAAAAAGTTCTAATGATCTCGATGAAACTCAAAAATACAAGCATTTGTGGATTGAATGCGAAAATTGTTATGGATTAAATTATAATAAAATTTTGAAATCAAAAATGAATATTTGTGAACACTGTGGATATCATTTGAAAATGAGCAGTTCGGATAGAATCGAAAGTTCGATTGATCCAGGTACTTGGAATCCTATGGATGAAGACATGGTCTCTCTGGATCCCATTGAATTTCATTCGGAAGAGGAACCTTATAAAGATCGTATTGATTCTTATCAAAGAAAGACAGGATTAACTGAGGCTGTTCAAACAGGCACAGGTCAACTAAACGGTATTCCCGTAGCAATTGGGATTATGGATTTTCAGTTTATGGGGGGTAGTATGGGATCCGTAGTAGGTGAGAAAATCACCCGTTTGGTCGAATATGCTACCAATCAACTTTTACCTCTTATTCTAGTATGTGCGTCCGGAGGAGCACGTATGCAAGAAGGAAGTTTGAGCTTGATGCAAATGGCTAAAATATCTTCTGCTTTATATGATTATCAAAGAAGTAAAAAGTTATTCTATGTATCTATCCTCACATCCCCTACTACTGGTGGGGTGACAGCTAGTTTTGGCATGTTGGGGGATATCATTATTGCCGAACCCAATGCTTACATTGCATTTGCGGGTAAAAGAGTAATTGAACAAACGTTGAATAAGACAGTACCCGAAGGTTCACAAGCGGCTGAATATTTATTCCACAAGGGCTTATTTGATTCAATCGTACCGCGTAATCCTTTAAAGGGGGTTCTGAGTGAGTTATTTCAGCTCCATGCTTTCTTTCCTTTGACTCAAAATGAAAAATCAAGCAGAGCCTAAAATTCTTTTTAAATTCTTTTTTTTTTGTGTTGTGCTGTGGCGAGTGAGTAGTTATTTATTATTTTATTATTAGAATTATTAGATTCTATTTGTACTTTTTATTATATTATTTATTAATATTATAATATATAATATTATTTATTATTTTGTATTTTATTTATTATATTCTATACTCATTATCATTATTATATCTATATATATTCACTTAGCTATACTAAGTATAATTTTTCAAATATACTTAGTATAAGTATATATGAATTCTAGTGATTATAGACTATCTTTATTAAGAATATAAGAATAATAAAAATATGAAATTACAAAAATTTTAGTATAACAATAAAAAAAATAACAGGTACAAATATTAAACCGAGGTACCCATTCTATGATAAACTTACCCTCCATTTTTGTGTCTTTAGTGGGCCTAGTATTTCCGGCAATTGCAATGGCTTCTTTATTTCTTCATATTCAAAAAAACAAGATTTTTTAGATACGGGCAGTAGGGACAAATCTCATATATTTTTTTAGTTCTGGAAGCAATTCGATGAATTACTCCTAAAGGTTTACATCAAAAAAGTGCTAGTTGATGAAAGTTACTTCGGAAACAAAGAAAAGTAAAGTCAAATTCATTTTCATTTGCTTGGGTTATTTATTCTCCCAATTCCAATAAAATAGAACTGGATCTAATATGAGTTGGCGATCAGAACGTATATGGATAGAACTTATAACGGGGTCTCGAAAAACAAGTAATTTCTGCTGGGCCTTTATCCTTTTTTTAGGTTCATTAGGGTTCTTATTGGTTGGAACTTCCAGTTATCTTGGTAGGAATTTTTTATCTTTATTTCCGTCTCAGCAAATTCCCTTTTTTCCACAAGGGATTGTGATGTTTTTCTATGGAATCGCGGGTCTCTTTATTAGTTCTTATTTGTGGTGTACAATTTCGTGGAATGTAGGTAGTGGTTATGATCGATTCGATAGAAAAGAGGGGGTAGTGTGTATTTTTCGTTGGGGATTTCCTGGAAAAAATCGTCGTATTATTCTCCGATTCCTTATGAAAGATATTCAGTCCATCAGAATAGAAGTTAAAGAGGGTATTTATACTCGTCGTATCCTTTATATGGAAATCATAGGACAGGGGGCCATTCCCTTGACTCGTATTGACGAGAATTTGACTCCACGAGAAATTGAACAAAAAGCTGCAGAATTGGCCTATTTCTTGCGTGTACCAATTGAAGTATTTTGAAAAAAAAAATGAACTGGAAAAATGAATGCTTTCTTAGGGAAAATAAATTCTTTTTTTTTTAATCTTTTCTATTTTGATAGAAGGGGCGTTCTTTGGTTTCGAAATACGACTAATATTCATTACGCGAAGTGCTCTTTCGTGTATTCATCAAAAGGGGTAATTGCTTCGAATCTTAGCAATTGATATCTTTTGAAACAAGATTTTTTTCTTCATTCGAATTGGCAGTGGATTCTTTCGCTTTCTTATTCTATTTCTGTATTCTTTCTAAATTCAAGGACTAACTTAACTCCCGAAGTGCAAATAAAAAAGCGGGAATAGATTATAGATTTATATATATATAGGCTCTATGACTTGTAATATAACTTATGCTTGATAGAAATATTATTATCATATAGAGTTGACGAATGAGGTGAAGCTGAGTTCATTAAAGACGAAAAATGGCAAAAAAGAAAGCATTCATTCCCCTTCTATATCTTACATCTCTAGTCCTTTTGCCCTGGTGTATCTCTTTCACATTTAATAAAAGTCTGGAATCTTGGGTTACTAATTGGTGGAATACTAGGCAATCCGAAATTTTCTTGAATATCATTCAAGAAAAGAATATTCTAAAAAAATTCATAGAATTCGAGGAACTCTTCCTCTTGGATGAAATGCTAAAGGAATACCCGGAAACACGTCTACAAAACCTTCGTACCGGAATCTACAAAGAAAGCATCCAATTGATCAAGACGTACAACGAAGATCGTATCCATACGATTTTGCACTTCTCGACAAATATAATCTGTTTCCTTATTCTAAGTGGTTATTCTATTCTAGGTAATCAAGAACTTATTATTCTTAACTCTTGGGTTCAAGAATTCCTATATAACTTAAGTGACACAATAAAAGCTTTTTCTATTCTTTTATTAACTGATTTATGTATAGGATTCCATTCGACCCATGGTTGGGAACTAATGATTGGTTCTGTCTATAAAGATTTTGGATTTGCTCAGAATGATCAAATTATATCTGGTCTTGTTTCCACTTTTCCAGTCATTTTAGATACAATTTTAAAATATTGGATTTTCCGTTATTTAAATCGCGTATCTCCGTCACTTGTAGTGATTTATCATTCAATGAATGACTGAAAAAAATGATCTCCACTGATCTAATTATAAAGTTTGTTATTTTGTACAAAAGCTAAACATTCAAAAATTGACTTATTCTTTTCTTTTTATTTCTACCCCCCCAAGGGATTCTTCCTATATTCCAGGAAAACTATTTCAGTAAATAGCAGAATCATGGATAGGGAACTATGCCAGTGACCTACCTAATTTTATTGTAGAAATTTGAGGATCAATGATTGGACCATGCAAACTAGAAATGCCTTTTTTTGGATAAAGGAAGAGATTACTCGATCCATTTCCGTATCGCTCATGATATATATAATAACTCGAGCACCCATTTCAAATGCATATCCCATTTTTGCACAGCAGGGTTATGAAAATCCGCGAGAAGCAACTGGCCGTATTGTATGTGCCAATTGCCATTTAGCTAATAAGCCCGTGGATATTGAGGTTCCACAAGCGGTACTTCCTGATACTGTATTTGAAGCAGTTGTTCGAATTCCTTATGATATGCAAGTGAAACAAGTTCTTGCTAATGGCAAAAAGGGGGCTTTGAATGTGGGCGCTGTTCTTATTCTACCGGAGGGTTTTGAATTGGCCCCCCCCGATCGTATTTCGCCTGAGATTAAAGAAAAGATAGGTAATCCACCTTTTCAAAGCTATCGTCCCGCAAAAAAAAATATTCTTGTGGTAGGCCCTGTTCCTGGTCAGAAATATAGTGAAATAACCTTTCCTATTCTTTCCCCAGACCCCGCTACTAAGAGAGATGTTCACTTCTTAAAATATCCTATATACGTAGGCGGGAACAGGGGAAGGGGTCAGATTTATCCCGACGGGAGCAAGAGTAATAATAATTTTTATAATGCTACAGCAGCTGGTATAGTAAAAAAAATCATACGAAAAGAAAAAGGGGGGTACGAAATAACTATAGTGGATGCATCGGATGGACGTGAAGTGATTGATATTATACCTCCAGGACCAGAACTTCTTGTTTCAGAGGGTGAATCTATCAAACTTGATCAACCATTAACGAGTAATCCTAATGTGGGTGGATTTGGTCAGGGGGATGCGGAAATAGTACTTCAAGATCCGTTACGTGTCCAAGGTCTCTTGTTCTTCTTGGCATCTATTATTTTGGCACAAATCTTTTTGGTTCTTAAAAAGAAACAATTTGAGAAGGTTCAATTGTCCGAAATGAATTTCTAGGTCCGCGGATTTATCAACATATTAAGCTCGTAAAAAGAACTCAATTTTTGTTGATAAATTATGTAATTCTATTCTGTATAATCAAAAAATTATGAAAAGACTTTTG